AAAAAGAAAGATAAAAAAAACGATGATTTTTGTTTTTTAACAGTTTTGGGAATGGAAGCTGAACTACCTTTTGGTTCCCCACGAAAAAGATCTTCGTTTTTTGACTCCATTTTAAAAAAACTAAGAAAAAAAATTATGAAATGGAAAACGAATTGTTTTATAGTTCTAATAGAAAGAACAAATTTTGTTCTAATAATTTCAAAAGAAATAAAAACATGGATTATAAAAAACATTATCTTTATACAAAGAATAATAAAAGAACTATTAAAAATAAATCCAACTCTATTTTTGGGGTTGAAAGAAATATCTGGATTGAATGAAACTAAAAAAGACAAAGATTCGAGAATCAGTAATAATATGATTTATGAATCGTCCAGTCAAATTAAATCTCTTGATTGGACAAATTATTCACTGGCCGAAACAAAAATAAAAGATCTAACTGATAGAACAAATCGAATCAGAACTCAAATAGGAAAAATTCTAAAAGACAAGAAAAACAAAAAAGGTAATGATGCTGAAAGATTTGAATCTCCAAAAACTTTCGAGCCGATGTTTAAAAGAAGAAATATTCGATTAATCCGTAAATCCATTTTTTTTATAAAATTTTTCTTTAAAAAGATATATATATATATCTTCTTATTTATTATTAATATTCTTCAGATCAATACACCACTTTTTCTTGAATCAAAAAAAAAATATATGGGTAAATACATTTTCAATATTAAAGTCAATCAAGAAGTTATTGATAAAACAAATCAAAATACAATTAACTTTAGAAAGTCCCTTTCTAATCTTAGTAAGAATTCACAGAACTTATCCTCGTTGTCACAAGCATATGTCTTTTACAAATTCTCACAAATCCAAGTGAATAACTTGGATAAGTTACGATTTGTCCTTCAATATAATGGAACATCCCTTTTTCTTACAAACGAAATAAAAGATGATTTTGAAGCCCAAGGAATATTGCATTCTGAATTCCAAAATAAAAAATTTGGAATAAATCAATGGAAAACACGGTTAAGGGGTCATTATCAATATAATTTATCTAAGATTAGATGGTCTAAATTAGTGCCAGGAAAATGGCGAAATAGAGTTAATCAGGGTTGGATGGCCAAAAATAAAGATTTAAACAAACGGGATTCTTATGAAAAAGACCAAGTAATTTATTATAAATTACCAAATCAAAAAGACTATGGATATGATCTTTTATCATATCAATCTATATCTTATGAAGATACGAAGAACTCATCTATTTATGTATCACCATTACAAGTAAACAATAACCAAGGGATTTCTTGTAATTACAACACACGGAAATACAAATTATTTGATGGAATAGGAGATATTCTTAGCAATAATTATCTCGTAAAAAATGGTATTGTGGATATGGATAAAAATCCAGATAGAAAATATGGGGATTGGAAAATGATCCATTTTTGTCTTAGAAATACGGTCGATATTGAGACCTGGATTAATACCAACAGTCATAAAAAGACTAAGACTATTAATGGCAAAAAAATAGAGAAGAAAGGTCTGATGATTCATCAACAAATAAAGCCTTCCAATAAAAAAAGGTTTGATTGGATGGGAATGAATGAACAAATACGAAATCGTCCCATATCGAATCTTAAACTTTGGTTCTTCCCCGAATTTGCACTCCTTTATAATTCATATAAAATGAAACCCTGGTTCATACCCATCAAATTACTTTTTAATGGAGATGTAAATATTAGTGCAACTAAAAATATCAATCAAAATCCCAAAAAGGATCTTTCATCGAATAAAACAAACTATCTTGAATTAGAAAATGGAAAGAAAAAAAAAAAAGAATCTCCAACTCGAGGGAATCCTAGATCAGATGCACAAAACCGAAGGAATCGCGGATCAGTTCAAGAAGAAGATCTTGACGAAAATGATGGGGTAGGATCAGATATAAAAAAACGTAGAAAAAAAAAAGAATACCAAAGCAATACAGAAGCCGAACTCCATTTATTTCTTAAAAGATATTTGCTTTTTCAATTGAGATGGGATGATTCTTTAAATCAAAGAATGCTCAATAATATCAAGGTATATTGTTTCCTGCTTAGATTGCTAAACCCAAGAGAAATTGCTATATCCTCTATTCAACGGGGAGAAATGAGTCTGGATATAATGCTGATTCAGAAAGATTTAACTCTTACAGAATTAATGAGAAAGAGTCTATTTATTATTGAACCGGTGCGTCTGTCTGTTACAAGGGATGGAAAATTTTTTATGTATCAAACCATAAGTATTTCATTCGTTCATAAGAGTAAGGACAAAGCTAATCAAGGAAACCAAGAAAAAAGATATGTTGATAAACCCATTGCAAAACATCAAAAAATAACTGAAAATCAAAACAAAAATCATTATGTTTTGCCCGTTCCTGAAAATATTTTATCACTTAGACGTCGTAGAGAGTTTAGAATTCGAATTTGTTTGGATTCCCGAAATGGGAACGGTTGTGATAGAAATACAGTATTTTGCGATAAAAAAAACTGCGATCAATTTTTGGATAAAAGCACAAATCTTGAGATAGAGAAAAATAAATTAATAAAATTCTTTCTTTGGCCAACTTATCAATTAGAAGATTTAGCTTGTATGAATCGCTATTGGTTTGATACCACTAATGGCAGCCATTTCAATATGGTAAGGATAAATATGTATCCACGAGGGTGATAGATTTTATCTATGTATCCTGTAGCATATCTAATATATGAAAGCAACCGCATATACACATGTGCTATTTTACATTTCATTCTTATACATGATACTAATTCAATGACGTTGACGTATCAATTAGATTTATCAATAACTCAACGGAATCCTTTTATTTTATTGTAATTTTCAGCTCAAAACTTATTATCTTTTCTAAGTGCCGTCCTTTTCTTTTATATTTCTATACGACGTAAATTGAAAATTAGATTGATCATTGACTCATTTTATTTGATAAAAAAACGATTTAATAAAATTAGGAGTCTATAATTTCATTAAGTATACCCAATTAAAGTGGTTGGCATTATTATAATTTTTTTATTTCTGATCGGTAAAATTTAGATCTTTCAACAAGACAATAAAAAAGGGGGAGAATTATGGTAAAAAATGTATTCAGTTCAGTTTTTTTGCAAGAAGAAAAAGAAAAAAACCAGGGGTCTGTTGAATTTCAAGTCGTTAGTTTCACCAATAAGATACGAAGACTTACTTCACACTTAGAATTGCACAGAAAAGACTATTTATCTCAGCGAGGTCTACGTAAAATTCTGGGAAAACGTCAACGATTACTGGCTTATTTGTTAAAGAAAAATAGAGTACGTTATAAAGAAATAATTGGTCGGTTGGATATTCGGGAACTAAAAACTCACTAATTTGAAGAACCTTAATTATTAATTATTTGATTTATTATATCTTGAATTTTGATAAATTTATTTTTGTTTTCAGTAATTCATGGAAGAATGAATCGGGGAAAAACCTATGAATGTACCAGCTACCAGAAAAGACCTCATGATAGTAAATATGGGTCCTCATCACCCATCTATGCATGGGGTTCTTCGGCTCATCATTACTCTAGATGGTGAAGATGTTATTGACTGTGAACCAATATTGGGTTATTTACACAGAGGGATGGAAAAAATTGCGGAAAACCGAACAATTATACAGTATCTGCCTTATGTAACACGTTGGGATTATTTAGCTACTATGTTCACAGAAGCAATAACCGTAAATGCACCAGAGCAATTAGGAAATATTCAAGTACCGAAGAGAGCCAGCTATATCAGAGTAATTATGTTGGAGTTGAGTCGTATAGCTTCTCATTTATTATGGCTTGGTCCCTTTATGGCAGATATTGGTGCACAAACTCCTTTCTTCTATATTTTTAAAGAAAGAGAATTAGTATATGATTTATTCGAAGCTGCCACTGGTATGAGAATGATGCATAATTATTTTCGTATCGGAGGAGTGGCTGTTGATCTACCTTATGGCTGGATAGATAAATGTTTGGATTTCTGTGATTATTTTTTAACAGGGATTTCTGAATATCAAAAACTTATTACACGAAATCCTATTTTTTTAGAACGAATTGAGGGAGTGGGTATTATTAATGGAGAGGAAGCAATAAATTGGGGTTTATCAGGACCAATGCTACGAGCTTCCGGAATACAATGGGATCTTCGTAAAATTGATCATTATGAGTGTTATGACGAATTTGATTGGGAAATGAAATGGCAAAAAGAAGGAGATTCATTAGCTCGTTATTTAGTACGAATCAGTGAAATGACGGAATCTATAAAAATTATTCAACAAGCTCTGGAAGGAATTCCAGGAGGACCCTATGAGAATTTAGAAATCCGATGCTTTGATAGAGTAAGCGATCCTGAATGGAATGATTTTGAATATAGATTCATTAGTAAAAAACCCTCGCCCACTTTTGAATTATCGAAACAGGAACTTTATGTGAGAGTCGAAGCACCAAAGGGCGAGTTGGGAATTTTTTTGATAGGAGATCAAAGTGTTTTTCCTTGGCGATGGAAAATCCGACCACCAGGTTTTATCAATTTGCAAATTCTTCCTCAGTTAGTTAAAAGAATAAAATTGGCTGATATTATGACGATACTAGGTAGTATAGATATCATTATGGGAGAAATTGATCGTTGAAATGATAATTGATACAACAGAAGTACAAGATATCAATTCGTTTTCAAAATTGGAATATTTAAAGGAGGTCTATGGGATTATATGGATGCTTATCCCTATCTTGACTCTTGTATTGGGAATTACAATAAGTGTACTAGTAATTGTATGGTTAGAAAGAGAAATATCCGCAGGGATACAACAACGTATTGGACCTGAATACGCTGGCTCTTTTGGAATTCTCCAAGCGCTAGCAGATGGGACAAAACTACTTTTAAAAGAAAATATTATTCCATCTAGAGGAGATATCAGTTTATTCAGTATCGGACCATCCATAGCGGTCATATCAATTCTACTAAGTTATTCGGTAATTCCTTTTGGCTATCACCTTGTGCTAGCCGATCTCAATATTGGTGTTTTTTTATGGATCGCTATTTCAAGTATTGCTCCCATTGGACTACTTATGTCAGGATATGGATCAAATAATAAATATTCTTTTTTGGGTGGTTTACGAGCTGCTGCTCAATCGATTAGTTATGAAATACCATTAACTCTATGTGTATTATCAATATCTCTACGTGTGATTCGTTGAGACATAAACTTTTCCTATTTCTTTTGACTGTAATTTCTAGAAAGGGTTTGCATAGATATCTTCATTTATTTGTTTATCATTTGGGTTGACGAACTAAATCAGATAGTTATATGAGTGAAAGAAAACAGCTTAGAAGTTCGCAGTCAAAAGATCGAGTCTCATTTCCTATGTACCAGGATTAAGCAAAAATAAATATAAGCAGTAAAGACTGTTTACCCCAAGATTGGTTGATTGGACATCATATCATAGCTTGAAGCGGGTTCAAAAGATTAACTATATGGAGTTTTCACTATCGTTTGTATGTATTTACATACATGTATTACCATAACGGGTGATTCCGCAAAAATAAGTGGATGGTTAGAAACACCAAAATTACACAAAGGATTAGTAATAGAGATTATGTAAATTATCCAAAGGGGCATTTCTGCATAAAAGGAATACTAATTGGGGCTTTAAGTTGGTAGAAATGATCAGGTAGTACTCCCCATGATTCCGATCCAGAGTATGCTCCTATCCACCAATTAAAGAAATGACTATTAGGAACGAAATAATCCTTTATTTTTTTTTCAATACCCTTTTGAGAAAGACGAGTAGGAACGAAAAAAAAATTCTTATTAAATAAAGTGATAAAATAAAGGCTGAGATCAATTCAGAAGTACTTAATTAGTATTATAGTAGACAGAATTCCATTGGTCTAATTCGGGACCTTTCAATAGATTTGTACTCTATCTAGAACATATCAAGATAAAGAATGCTGATCCGGTCCTTAGATTTATTTGTGGTTCTCGAGGAGCCGTATGAGGTGAAAATCTCACGTACGGTTTTGTAATAGCGATGGGAACAGTGATGTTATCACCGACTATGATTATCTAACAGTTCAAGTACAGTTGATATAATTGAGGCACAGTCAAAATATGGTTTTTGGGGGTGGAATTTGTGGCGTCAACCTATAGGATTTATCATTTTTCTAATTTCCTCCCTAGCAGAATGTGAGAGATTACCTTTTGATTTACCAGAAGCAGAGGAAGAGTTAGTAGCAGGTTATCAAACCGAATATTCAGGTATAAAATTTGGTTTATTTTATGTTGCTTCCTATTTAAATCTACTAGTTTCTTCATTCTTTGTAACAGTTCTTTATTTGGGTGGATGGAATCTATCTATTCCGTACATATTTATTCCTCAACTTTTTGAAATAAATAAAGCGAGTGGAGTTTTTGGAACGATACTTGGTCTTTTTATTACATTAGTGAAAACATATTTGTTTTTGTTCATTCCTATAACAACAAGATGGACTTTACCTAGGCTAAGAATGGACCAATTATTAAATCTTGGATGGAAATTCCTTTTACCTATTTCTCTAGGTAATCTATTATTAACAACTTCTTCTCAACTCCTTTCACTGTAAATAAACTATTTTTTATTCACGACTTATATCAAACAAGAGAAAGAAACAAAATTACTCATAGATATTCACGATATGTTCCCTATGGTAATTGGGTTCATGAATTATGGTCAACAAACAGTACGGGCTGCAAGGTACATTGGTCAAAGTTTCATGATTACTTTATCCCACACAAATCGTTTACCTGTAACTATTCAATATCCGTATGAAAAATTGATCACATCGGAGCGTTTCCGCGGTCGAATTCACTTTGAATTTGATAAATGCATTGCTTGTGAAGTATGTGTTCGTGTATGTCCTATAGATTTACCTGTTGTTGATTGGAAATTAGAAACGGATATTCGAAAGAAACAATTGCTTAATTACAGTATCGATTTCGGAATCTGTATCTTTTGTGGTAATTGTGTTGAGTATTGCCCAACAAATTGTTTATCAATGACCGAAGAATATGAGCTTTCAACTTATGATCGTCACGAATTGAATTATAATCAAATAGCTTTGGGTCGTTTACCAATGCCAGTAATTGATGATTACACAATTCGAACAATTTTGAATTCGCCTCAAATAAAAAATGAATAAACCTCAGGATTCAAGAACAATTCAAAATTACTAAGGTTCCATTTTTTTGGATCTAAAAAGTGAGTTTTCTTTTTCCTTAGTTAATAATACAATATAAATACCGACTATTGATTGATTGGCAAGAAACCAGGCTTCATTTGAATTAAAGATCTAGTTATATATTCGTAATTATTTTGACATATATAGCTTGTTTGAACTCCCATTTAGCATTTTGAATTAAATTTATAAAAAACATATCATCAAAAAAAATAGGGTAATTTCCCTGGTCAAGTCAATAAGG